TTAGAAATCCGAAGAAGTTCCCATGGAGCATCTGTCAATTGCTCAATCAATGACTTCTTCATCGGAATGCTAATAAAAAGATTACGTGATTTTCTTTTATTATACCCATCGAAGAAGTCATTGATTCTTTAGATCGGGATTCATGTTGAAAATAATCAGAAATCTAGGAATTATAATAGTAAGAGTCGCTTTTCTATTATTTCAAATTGATTGAAATCAACACAAATTAAATACAAATAGATAAAGCAAAGAAATAGAATTGGGACACTATTTATATATGTAATTGATATACATATATATATACCTATATATAGGAATATGACGATACTATCGTAGATTGATCTCTATTAAATTAACCTGTATTACAATACAACTTTATACACTACAATAACAATACTAGATAGTATGGTAGAAAGATTCAGATATTTCTTTCTACCATACTATCGTATTCTTCTATTCAATTATTGATAAGAACTAAAAAGTAAAGTTTAATTCAAATTAATCACCTTGGCTGACTGTTTTTACGTATATTATAAGTAAAAAAGCGGTAGGAACTAGAATAAACAGTGCAGTAGCAATAAATGCGAGAATATTTACTTCCATAATCTCATTGTTTCATTTTTCTTTAATTCGCAATAACTCGGGAGTTAATCCCATAGAGATAATAAATCTTTCGCCTGTAAATTCAATGGGATGAATTACATCTCGATGATATCGAATCGTATCAATATCATGAATAACAATATCTGAGCTATCAAATCGATTAATCGTCAAGAATTGAATAGTATAACATAGGAAGATCTTTTATCCATACCGAACTAAAAATTTTATTCCTGATCCAATCAATAATTCCTTTATTTTTATTTATTTATCATTCTTTTACATTCTTTCTTTTCTATAACCTACCGCCCTCTTTGTACAACCATCTGATAAAGTATCATCTAACCGATTTTACACTTACCATTGGTTCTAAACAAACCCCAACAAACAATAGAAACTAAAAAAAAAAAAAAAAAAAGAAGGAGTTAAGTTCTAAACTCCTTTTTTTAATGATCTAATCTTCTTGGAAAACAAAAGAAGTACGATAACGACGGGTACGAGTTCTGCCATAAAAAAATATAATATTCCATCAAATTAACTATTTTTTTATATATAAATTTAAAAAGTTTGTTCTTTCAAGGAAAAAACCCTTAATAAACTAAAATAAATTTCGTTCCCTGGCTAATAAAAAAGCGATCCTTGTTTGATCTTTACTTTTTTTAATATCCTCTTTCCTTGTATTAGTAACGGGACGCATATATCAAAAGATCAATGTGAAATTTGAATGAGATATATTGTTTCAAATTAGTGAAATTAGAAATTGAGGTTACAGAAAATCGTGCCAAAAAAGGATATACTTTTTATTTTAATCTTAAAAGATTAGTATTCTATCACAGTAACTATGATAAATTTTTTTATATCGTACAAATTACATTTATGTATGTACTCCCCGGAAACATACAGTACTCTACTCTATTCCACGGATCGGGAGTAATCGAAAAAGAAAAAGCGATACCCAGGACAGTACGGTATCTCTTGGAATCCTTAATCTGATGCTACCAATAATTGTACTAATCCACATATGTCTCTCTCCCATCAATCGAATCGGTACTAGTCGAAGAAATGGAAATTCCCCCATTTGTTTGATGATAAATGTGAAACGAAAAAGAAAAAAAGGACCGCTGTTGGGAATGAAATTCTGCAATTTTTACTTCCTTTCACAAAAAATAAAAATAGAGAGATGAATTGATATATTTTTTTATTGGATTTGGATCCGTCGGGACTGACGGGGCTCGAACCCGCAGCTTCCGCCTTGACAGGGCGGTGCTCTGACCAATTGAACTACAATCCCAAGTAAATAACATAACCATAATAAAATAAAGTATACATATTTTTATTATTTCATTCTAACCCTTTCAATTTAGATTAGAATTGGCGTGTTGTAACAGAGCCGCGAGTTATATATTGATACCCATATGGGTATGCACTTTAGTAAGAACGACCCGGATTACTAGTAATCTTTTCGTTATTTCCAAATCAATTGGATAATCACTCTTTCAATGAAAAAAGTTTTTTTTTTATTTATTCTTTTCCTTAAACTTTACTTTATACTTACAGATCCTAATATGAATCTAGATCATTAGCAAGATCAGAATTTGTTGAAAAAATAGAGTAAATAAATAGTGGTATAGATATATCAGAAAATAATTTTTCTCTTCCGTATTGGGGATTGGGGGATCGGGCATTTCTGGAGAACAACAAATGGGTTATATTATATCATTATATCATTTCATGGTGGATCGGCGAATTTTTGGGCCGAGCTGGATTTGAACCAGCGTAGACATATTGCCAACGAATTTACAGTCCGTCCCCATTAACCGCTCGGGCATCGACCCAGGAAGAATCAATTCCAGGCTTATTGATAATCCACGATCAACTTCCTTTCGTAGTACCCTACCCC